TCAAAGTAAGACCTAACCATTAATCAAGAAGTGATGGGAACGACGGAATCGGTGAATACATAAGATTTATTTTATTAAAAACGAATCTTAATGATTTATTGGGCGGGATGGCGAAACGAACCAGGAAATAATCTATTTATTCTGAGAGATGGTGGGTTAACCCTACAAATTGAAGTAAATATTGAAAGAGTAAATATTCGCGCGCGAAGATTATTATGTTATTGGATTCCTAAACTTTAAGGAATCTAATATCATAATAATAAAGACTTTTAAATAAATTAAATAAATAATGAAATAAATTAAATAAATAAATAAAAAGAAATTCGAAATAAATTAGGTCAAATCTCAAAGATTCACATGATTCAGTATATTATTCATCAATTACGTACATATACACGTATATGTATAGATTTTTTTATTTGAATCAGTTCATTCGCGAGGAGCTGAATGAGAAGAAACTCTCATGTTCAGTTCTGTAGTAGAGATGGAGTAGAGAAAGAACCATCAACTATAACCCTAAAAGAACGCGATTCCGTAAACAACATAGAGGAAGAATGAAAGGAATATCTTATCGAGGTAATCGTATTTGTTTCGGTAAATACGCTCTTCAGGCACTTGAACCCGCCTGGATCACATCTAGACAAATCGAAGCGGGACGTCGGGCAATGACACGAAATGCGCGCCGCGGTGGAAAAATATGGGTACGTATATTTCCCGACAAACCCGTTACCGTAAGACCCACTGAAACGCGTATGGGTTCGGGGAAAGGATCCCCCGAATATTGGGTAGCTGTCGCTAAACCGGGTAGAATACTTTATGAAATGGACGGAGTAGCAAAAAATATAGCTAGAAGGGCTATTTCAATAGCCGCGTCCAAAATGCCTATACGAACTCAATTCATTATTTCGGGATAAATATATAGAATCAAAATAAAAAAGACCTTGGGGATGAAAAAAAAACAATCGCAAGTCTCTTTTTTATTTTGATTTTGGACAAACAATATTTCTTTTTTTTTTTCTTTGCATTGAAATAACAAATTCAAAAATGATATGATCCAATCTCAGACCCATTTGAATGTAGCAGATAACAGCGGAGCCAAAGAATTGATGTGTATTCGAATTATAAGGACTAGTAATCGACGATATGGTCATATCGGTGACATTATTGTTGCTGTGATCAAAGACGCACTCCCAAATTCTCCTCTAGAAAAATCAGAAGTGATCAGAGCTGTAATTGTACGTACTTGTAAAGAACTCAAACGTAACAACGGTATCATAATACGATATGATGACAATGCTGCAGTTGTCATCGATCAAGAAGGGAATCCAAAGGGAACTAGAATTTTTGGTGCGATCGCGCGGGAATTGAGACAGTTAAATTTCACTAAAATAATTTCATTAGCACCTGAAGTTTTATAAGACAATTTTATAAGATAAAGCATTATAAAAGATAAGATGAAATATAACATTTAAAATAAGACCATAATCTACTTTAGTTCTAATAATGGCATGAAATAAATTCAATTTAAATTAATTAGTAGATTGTGTTTTACGCATATACCTTTAATAAATTTATTATAAATTTATTAAAATAATTAATTCATAAAAAAAGTATGTTGATTATATTAAGATTAGGAGGTAATGATAATTTTAATTTATTATGGGTAAGGACACTATTGCTGACATAATAACCTATATACGAAATACTGACATGGATAGAAAAGGAACTGTTCGAATAACATCTACTAACATCGCCGAAAACATTATTAAAATACTTTTACGCGAAGGTTTTATTGAAAATGTGAGGAAACATCGGGAAGCCAACAAAAATTTTTTGGAATTAACCCTACGACATAGAAGGAATAGGGGAAGGGGAGAGCCATATAGAATGAATCTAAATTTAAAACGGGTCAGTGGACCCGGTCTACGAATCTATTCTAATTATCAAAAAATTCCTAGAATTTTAGGCGGGATGGGAATTGTAATTCTTTCTACTTCTCGAGGTATAATGACAGACCGAAAAGCTCGATTAGAAAGAATCGGTGGAGAAATCTTGTGTTATATATGGTAATCTTTCTGATATCCGAATTTTATCCGGATTTCCTATTTGTTTTGTGAAAAAAAAAAGAAAGAGAACAAGTTTCTAATAGCATTCTTCTGACATTATATTAGTCATTACCATTACATTAGTTGATCCTTAAAGAAGGTTTTAAATAAAATGAAAGAGTCAAAATGGAAGTAAGTGATTATGATTTGACTGACCGGAGGGCGTCTAAGTCTAAGTTAGAAATTCCGCAACAAAGATTCGAATGATTAGGTAATTTTTTCAACTTCAATATTCTTTTCATAGGAATACAAGTCAAGATTTCAAAACCCATTTGCTTCAAAAAAAAAAAAAAAAAGAAGTATGATGTATATTCAAAATGAAGGAATAACAAATATGAAAATAAGGGCCTCTGTTCGTAAAATTTGTGAAAAATGTCGACTAATACGTAGACGGG